AGAATAGGAATTAGTATTAAAACATTAATTATAAATTTGTTTGTTAAGGAGAGGATTTGAATTCTGATTATAAAGTTTTAAGTTTTAGAATTACGGGCTTGCCACCTTAACCCCTTTTCTAGGGCAAGTTTTGTTTGTGGGGTTAATTAAGATGATATCATTAACTAATTTAAGGCGCTTGTTTGAAGTTGGCCTTATTTCTCTGGTCCTTTCGTACTGGGAGAAATACATAATAGATAGAAACCGACCTGGATTACTCCGGTCTGAACTCAGATCACGTAGGACTTTAATCGTTGAACAAACGAACCTTTGATAGCGGTTGCACCATCGGGATGTCCTGATCCAACATCGAGGTCGTAAACCCTATTGTCGATATGGACTCTTGAATAGGATTGCGCTGTTATCCCTAGGGTAACTTGTTCCGTTGATCAATTTTTTGGATCAATAAGCGATTGTGTGATTCGACTTGTAGGTCTAGTCTTTAAAATCGCTCGGAGGATTTTTTGTTCTCCGAGGTCACCCCAACCAAAGCTGTTAGCCCATAAAGAGTATTGTTGTTTCCTTAGCAATGAAATTTATTTCTTTTGGGCCAAGTAGTTAAAGCTCCATAGGGTCTTCTCGTCTTATTAATGTATTCCCGCCTCTTCACGGGAAGGTCAATTTCACTGATTGGAAGTAAGAGACAGTAAAACCCTCGTGTGGCCATTCATACAAGTCCCTATTTAGGGAACAAGTGATTATGCTACCTTTGCACGGTCAGGATACCGCGGCCGTTTAACGGTCGTCACTGGGCAGGCAGTGCCTCCAATACTAGTTATGCTGGAGGTGATGTTTTTGGTAAACAGGCGGGGTTTAGTGTTTGCCGAGTTCCTTTTACTTCTTTTAATCTTTCCTTAAATGCATTCCTGTGTCGGATTAACAGTGTAGTTAATAAGTTATTTATAGTTAGATTATCCTTATTTTGCTGTTAATAGTCAGGGTATTATCAGATACTGACTTAAACTTATGCGGGGAGAAGTCACTTCTTGTTACTCATATTAACATTATTGCTTCTATTTTTAATAGATTGGTCCAGTATTAAATTAGGAGTTGACTGTTTACTGTTGGAATTAATGTTGTTTTATTGTTGAGCTTTAACGCTTTCTTAATTGGTGGCTGCTTTTAGGCCTACAATGGTTTATATTAAGTTTTACTCTCTAATTAAGGTTGTATCCATTTCTAAAAGGCTGTACCTTTTTAGACTAACTTTTAAAAATACATTATAATTTGTTCATATTTTTGGTATTTTTAAAGCTGAACTAATATTCATTTTCTGGACAACCAGCTATCACCAGGCTCGTTGGGCGTTTCACCTCTACTTATAAATCTTCTCACTATTTTGCTACATAGATGAGTTGGTTCTCGATAAATTGTTCATAAGTAGCTCGTCTGGTTTCGGGGTACTTAGCTGAAATTCGTTTTTGTTAAGTTTTTTACTAGTTAACTCATTATGCAAAAGGTACAAGGGGTAATCTTTGCTTTTTTTGTACTTTAATTTTTTTTCTTTCATCATTCCCTTACGGTACTTTCTCTATGGCGCCGTGTTAAAATTTCTATCTCCTATACTTTTGTTGTTGAGTAAATGTTTTGTTTTATAATGTATTAATAGTTTAGCGTGAATGGGTTTGCGGGCTAGAATTAGTTCAAGATATTCGTGGTGTGTGAAATCTTCTAGGTGTAAACTAGGTGCTTTATTTAAGCTATATCTTGATTTATCCAAGCACACTTTCCAGTATGCTTACCTTGTTACGACTTGTCTCCTCTCATATGATTAATACATGTGAATAAGTTTGAGTGTATTGTGCTTACTTGAGGAGGGTGACGGGCGGTGTGTGCGTGCTTCATGGCCTAATTCAATTAAGCACTCTATTCTTAATTTACTGCTAAATCCTCCTTTAGTTATTGATTTCATAATAACTTTCGTATTGGATTTTCTTATATTAGAAAATGTAGCCCATTTCTTCCCATTCCATAGGTTACACCTTGACCTAACGTTTTTATGTGTCATGATTTTGCTTACTTTTATACCTTTTTAGGGTTTGCTGAAGATGGCGGTATATAGACTGAATTAGCCAGGAATGGTGAGGTTTATCGGGGTTTATCGATTATAGAACAGGCTCCTCTAGAAGGGTAAAAAGCACCGCCAAGTCCTTTGAGTTTTAAGCTATTGCCGGTAGTACTCTGGCGAGTAGTTTTGTTTATATAACTATTTGTGTTTAAGGCTAGGCATAGTGGGGTATCTAATCCCAGTTTGGGTCCTAGCTATCGTGTTTCAGCAGCTGTAAAGTTACTTTCGTTATTTATTTTTGTTGTAATTATGGCTTTTTACAGCTTAATTAGAATTTAACCTTATTTAGTATTAGTGCTTTAACACGCTTTACGCCGTATGCTTATTAACTTGGGTTAATCGTATGGCCGCGGTGGCTGGCACGAAATTTACCAACCCTTATTAATATGACTTAGTCAAACTTTCGTTTATGGCTTAATTTTTATCACTGCTGTCTCCCGTGGGGGTGTGGCTGAGCAAGGTGTCATGAGCTACGGATGTGTGCTTGATACCAGCTCCTCTTAGTCATATCAACTTGGAGGGCATTTTCACTGGGGTGCGGATGCTTGCATGTGTAAGTCTATTAAGGGCTAATAGGAAGGCTGGGACCAAAACCTATGTGTTTATGGAGTTAATACACTCATCTAGGCATTTTCAGTGCCTTGCTTTATTGTTTAAGCTACATTAACTGTGCGTAATTAGGGAAAAATTGGCGCTTATATAGTTACCTCCTTTTAGAGTGATATTTGAGTATTGAAAATGAGATAAATTTAAAATAATATCTAGGGAAAAGTGTGTTAAAAATGGTGGTAGCTATATAAGGGGGAAAACCAATGAAGGGGGGGATGAAGATTATAGGGTTGACTCATGAAATAATAACTATGTCCTGTGACCATTGACTGCAATGCCCTATGCCTACCATTATGGGGATGCTCAAGATGCAGTTAAGTCCAGCTACAATTTATGCTCCGGGTCGGGGCCTCAGACGGCCAATGCTGAGTCCAAGCATCCCCAAAAAATTAAAAATACCAAATGTATGACACCACAGTTATGTGTGAGCATGGGCTGATTAGTCATTAGTCCATCGAGATGTCTTATTTAAGAGGGAAGAGTGGGCGATTTTAGGTGAGATGGCCCTGAAGAAAGAACCAGATGTCTGATAAAGTTCATTAAGTAGCTACCCCCACGGTTCATGGGCCCGGAGCGAGAAGAGGGATCCCTGCCCAGCGGGTTGCTGGTTTCACGCGGCATGGTGATTAAGCTCGTGATCTAAGGGACGGGATACGCATGTTGACAAGGACTGATTTGACTTAATGCGCTATGTACGATAAATAATAGCATGTACTATGTACTATAAATAATAGTATGTACATGCTTATAAGCATGGGGAATATAATATAATGTACTATTATACATAGTATGTCCTAATACATTAATTTATGTACTATAAGCGCATAAAAATGTGTTATGTAGTAAATGGTGTATTGGATTATAAATTGGGTGTTGAGTAGAAAGCTGTATTAAATTATTGAATTTTTTTGAAAATTTAATACTGATAAGGTTCTTGATTTTTATGGAGCTATATTAATAAAGGCGTCAGGGAATAGTTTAAATAGAACTTCAGCTTTGGGTGTTGATAGTGGGGCTATGGCTTCTTCCTTGAGTCTTAGGGAGGTTAGTTGTTCTCCTTTTCTGGTTTACAAGACCAGTGTATTTAGTATACTACAAAGACTTATCTTCATTTTAGGAGGTTGTTTTCAATTGTACTGGTGATTGGTATGAGGACTAGAATAATAAAGAAGTATAGGATAGATGCTAGTTGTCCAATAATAATAAAGGGGTATTCAACTGGTTGTCCTCCAATTCATGTGAGTGTTAGTAGGTCTGCCACTAGGACTCAGAATAAGCATTGGCTGAATGGTCGGAATATCATGCTACGTTGTTTGGATGTATGGAGGAGGGGTATAAGAATTAGAATTAGAATAGATGAGACTAGGGCCAAGACTCCTCCTAGCTTATTAGGAATTGATCGTAGAATTGCGTATGCAAATAGGAAGTATCATTCGGGCTTAATATGAGGGGGTGTATTGAGTGGATTTGCTGGGGTGTAGTTGTCTGGGTCTCCAAGCAGATCTGGTGCGAATAGTACTAGTAGTATTAGGAAGAGAATTAGAAGTAGAATGCCTAGGATATCTTTAATGGTGTAGTAGGGATGAAAGGGGATTTTATCTGCGTCTGATGGGATCCCTGTTGGGTTATTAGATCCTGTCTCGTGGAGGAAGAGTAGGTGTACTATAGCGAGTGCTGCGATGATAAATGGAAGAATAAAGTGGAAAGCGAAAAATCGGGTTAAGGTTGCTTTATCCACTGAAAAACCCCCTCAGATTCATTCGACTAGATTTGTGCCAATGTACGGAATTGCTGAGAGGAGGTTGGTAATAACTGTTGCTCCTCAGAATGATATTTGTCCCCATGGTAGGACATATCCTACGAATGCTGTGGCTATAACTGTAAATAGAAGGATTACTCCAATGTTTCATGTCTCTAGAAAGGTATATGACCCGTAGTACAGGCCTCGTCCTACATGTATAAATAGGCAAATAAAGAATATTGATGCCCCATTTGCGTGCATATATCGGATGATTCAGCCGTAATTGACGTCTCGGCAGATATGGGTGACAGAAGAGAATGCTGTTATTGTATCAGATGTGTAGTGTATTGCTAAGAATAGGCCTGTGAGAATTTGTAGAATTAGACAGATTCCTAGCAGAGAGCCGAAGTTCCATCAGGATGAAATGTTTGATGGGGCCGGGAGATCGATGAATGCGTTGTTTACAATTTTTATTAATGGGTGGGTTTTGCGGATGTTGATCATATGTTCGTCATGTTGAATGACAACGATGGTTTTTCATATCATTAGTCATGGTTAGATTCCATGTGAGAATAATGATAACAATAATAACGTATATTGTTTTCATTTTAAGCATTATTTTTGTGCTTGGTTTTGTAGGATTTTCTTCGAAACCTTCGCCTATTTATGGGGGATTGGGTTTAATTGTGAGTGGTGGGGTTGGTTGTGGTATTGTATTAAATTTTGGTGGATCTTTTCTGGGTTTAATGGTGTTTTTAATTTATTTAGGGGGGATAATAGTAGTTTTTGGTTATACAACGGCAATAGCTACGGAGCAATATCCTGAGATTTGGGTGTCTAATAAGACTGTATTAGGGGCGTTTATTACTGGTTTGTTAATGGAAGTAATGATGGTTTATTATGTATTAAAAGATGAGGAGGTGGAGATTGTATTTCAGTTTAATGGTTTAGGAGATTGAGTTATTTATGATACGGGGGATTCCGGATTTTTTAGTGAGGAGGCCATGGGAATTGCGGCTCTTTACAGTTATGGTACTTGATTGGTTATTGTGACTGGGTGATCTTTATTGATTGGTGTGGTGGTTATTATGGAGATTACTCGTGGAAATTAAATAGAACTGTGCTAATAATAATTGTAATTAGGAAAGAGAGGAAATACAGTTTGATTAAGCCTTTTTGATTTGTAACTATAATTGATATTTTTGTTTGAATAAGTGAAGTTGTTTTTGGTAAAATGTTTTCAAGTCAAATTAAATCCAGAAGAGAGGATGCTGATTTTTGGCTTATTGTTAGATTTATGTAAGGAGTCAGGCGGTGTATGATTGTAGGGAAATATCCTAATATGTTAGAGAATTTGAAAATGTTTGTTGAGTAATTGAATTTTAGGTTTTGGGTTGTATTACTGATTTCTAGTGCTAAAATAAAACCCAGAATTGTTACTGTTAGGGCTATTATTTTTAAATAATAGGGTATTGTTAATTGAGGAGTTGTTATTGGAGGAATGTTGTTGGAGATAATGAATCCTGCGAAGAGGCTTCCAATTATTAGGCGTTTAATAGAATTTATCAGAAAAGGGTTGTTTTCATTGATGGAAATTAGGGCTGGGAATCGAGGTTGTCCTAATAGTACGAAGAAAATAATGCGGGTGCTGTAAATGGCTGTGAAGGAGGTGGCGATTAGTGTTATTAAAAGGGCTCAGGCGTTGGTATACGACGTGTTGGCGGCTTCAATAATTAGGTCTTTGGAGTAGAATCCAGTGAGGAAGGGTATTCCTGTTAATGCGAGGCTACCAATAATTAGGGCTGTAGTGGTAAATGGTATGGCTTTAAATAGGCCTCCTATTTTTCGAATGTCTTGTTCATCATTTAGGCTGTGGATAATAGAGCCAGAGCATATAAATAGTATAGCTTTAAAAAAGGCATGGGTGCAGATGTGAAGGAATGCTAGGTAGGGTTGGTTAATACCAATTGTTACTATTATAAGGCCTAGTTGGCTGGATGTGGAAAAAGCAATAATTTTTTTGATGTCATTCTGGGTTAGAGCACATATTGCTGTGAATAGGGTAGTAATAGCTCCTAGGCATAGTAGGATAGATTGTGCAAATTTATTGTTTTCTGTCAGTGGGTGAAAGCGGATAAGTAAGAAGATCCCCGCTACTACTATTGTGCTTGAGTGGAGTAATGCTGAGACAGGGGTAGGGCCTTCTATAGCAGAGGGCAGTCATGGGTGTAGGCCAAATTGGGCGGATTTTCCAGTTGCGGCTAGTGCAAGGCCCATGAGAGGTATGTTAGAGTCGTTTGGATTTAGTATGAAGATTTGTTGGAAGTCTCAGGCGTTAAGATTTGTGAGGAATCATGCTATTGCTAGGATGAAACCGATGTCACCGATGCGATTGTATAGGATTGCTTGTAGGGCTGCTGTATTTGCATCTGATCGTCCATACCATCACCCAATAAGTAAGAATGATATAATCCCTACACCTTCTCATCCAATAAATAGTTGGAATAGGTTATTTGCTGTGACGAGGATGAGCATGGTAATAAGAAATAGGAGAAGATACTTGAAGAATTGGTTAATGTTAGGGTCTGAGTGTATATATCATATTGAAAACTCTATAATGGATCATGTGACGAATAATGCTACTGGTACAAATATTATTGAGAAATAATCTATTTTGAAGCTGAGTGATAATTTAATAGTTTGGATAGTTAGTCAGTGTCAGTTTGAGATGATTATTTCTTGGCCAGTATGAATGAATATTATTGTAGGGATTATACTGGTGATAAAAGCATATAAGATAGTTGTTTTTACGTAAAGTGGGTAATTAGAAATCTTATGGTTACTAGAGCTTGTGGCTATGATGGGAATAATTAATAGTAGCAGGGTGGCTAGTGTAAAGGAAGAGAATAGGTTTATTACTTTTATTTGGAGTTGCACCAATTTTTTGGTTCCTAAGACCAACGGATTTCTACCATCCTCTAAAAAGTTCGAAAAAGCCGTGTTATTATACACGGGAGCATAGAGTTAGCAGTTCTTGCATACTTTTTTCGGTAAATAAGGAGATATAAGCTTCTATTGTTAGATTCACAATCTAATGTTTTTTTAAACTATATTTACAGTACAAAGGTCCTAGAATAATTTTTGGATTTAGTGATAATAATAGTAGAGGCAATATGTGTAATGATATGAGGGCGTTTTCTCGTGTAAAAGAGGGTGAGATGTTGTTAATATGGTGAGTATATTTACCTCGTTGTGTTGTGATTAGTATGTAGAGGGAATATAAAGCAGTAATTACTATGTTTAGTCCCATTAAAATGATTGTGATATTGGATCATGAGAAGGAAGATATAACCACGAATAGCTCTCCGATTAGGTTAATTGTTGGAGGGAGAGCTAGGTTAGTTAGGCTTGCTAGAAGTCATCAGGTGGCTATAAGTGGAAGAAAGGTTTGTAGGCCTCGGGCTAGAATTATTGTTCGGCTGTGAATTCGTTCATAGTTGGAGTTTGCTAGGCAAAAAAGTATAGATGAGGTGAGGCCGTGGGCAATTATTAGGGCTGTGGCTCCCATATAACTTCAAGGTGTTTGAATGAGGATGGCTACAATAACAAGTGCTATATGGCTAACGGAGGAATAAGCAATTAATGATTTAAGGTCTGTTTGGCGGAGGCAGATTGAGCTAGTTATAATTATGCCTCATAGGGACAGTATAATAAAGGGATATGCCATAAATTCGGTAAGTGGATTTAAGAATGTTGTAATTCGTAGTATTCCATATCCTCCTAACTTTAGTAGAATTGCTGCAAGGACCATGGAGCCTGCAATGGGGGCTTCTACATGGGCTTTAGGCAGTCAAAGGTGAAGGCCATATAGTGGTATTTTTACTATAAAGGCTATTATGCATGCTAATCATATGAAAACGTTTGATCAGGAGTTGGATAAGGGTTGTACCCAGTATTGGAGTACTAGAAAGTTTAGGGTTCCGGTGATGTTTTGGAGATAGACTAATGCGACTAATAGTGGAAGAGAGCCTACTAATGTATAGAATAGGAAGTAGAGGCCGGCGTTTAGGCGTTCTGTCTGGTTTCCCCACCGGGTAATGATGATAAGTGTTGGGACTAGTGTTGCTTCGAATAGAATGTAGAAGAAAATTAGTTCTATAGCAGTAAAAGTCATGATTAAGAATAGTTGTAGTAAAATTAATATGGTAATATATAGCTTCTTTCGAGTAATGTTTTCTTTTGATAGATGGTGTTGGCTGGCTATTAATATTAGGGGGAGAAGTCATATGGTTAAAATTAATAATGGTGTTGATAGGGAGTCGGAAAAAAATACTAGCGAGAAGTTGAGGCTGTTGTCGCTGAATTGATTTATGAGGAGAAGGCTTGTGAGGCTAATTAATAGACTATGAGCTGTAGAATTAATTCAAATTATTTTGCCCTTTGATAATCAGGTCAGCGGCATGAGTATTATTGTGGGAACAATATATTTTAGCATTGAAGTAGGTTAAGGTTTTGGACATAATCAGTACCATATGTGTTTGATACTATGACTAGTAGCGATAGTCCTAGTGCTGCTTCGCAGGCTGCAAAGACTAGTAAAATAATAGGTATTATGCTTGCTAGGGTAAAATGTGAGTTTAGAATTGTTAGGGAGGCTATTACGAAAAGGGATAATATTATTCCTTCTAAGCATAAGAGAGAGGACATAAGATGGGATCGATATATTAACAGTCCTGCTAGGGCTACTATGAATGCTGTTATAATATTTATATACACTAAAGACATTTGGTAATTATGAATTTAATCATAATCTAATGAGTCGAAATCATTTATTTTGTATTAAACTAAATACCATACTCAGTTCATTCTAGTCCTTTTTGGGTTCATTCATAAGCTAGACTTGCGGCTAATAATAAAATTAAGAATAGGGCTATAGTAAGTATTGTACCTAAGTTATTTGTTTGATAGGCTCATGGAAGTGGTAAGAGGAGTGCGATTTCTAGGTCAAAAAGAAGAAATGTGATGGCTACTAGGAAAAATTTTATGGAGAAGGGTAAGCGGGCCGATCCTATGGGGTCAAATCCACATTCGTATGGACTTGTTTTTTCTGAATATACGTTTAATTGGGGAAGTCAGAATGCGATGATAACAAGTAGTGAGGCTAGTGTAAAGTTGGTTAAAAGGGCTAGTATTAGGTTTATTATTCTTTTTCGGGTTATACCGAAACTAACTGATTGGAAGTCAGTTGTACTGATTAATACTAAAAGAATATGAGCCTCATCAATAAATAGATACGTAGAGGAATAATCATACTACATCTACGAAGTGTCAGTATCAGGCAGCAGCCTCAAAGCCAAAATGGTGGCTGGAGGTAAAATGAAATTTTAGTTGGCGGAAAAAGCAGACAATTAAGAATGTAGATCCAATAATGACATGTAGGCCGTGGAAACCTGTAGCTACGAAGAAAGTTGAGCCATAAACTCCGTCTGAGATAGTGAAGGGTGCTTCGTAGTATTCTGAGGCTTGTAGAAGTGTAAAATAAACGCCTAGTGCGATAGTAATAAATAAGGCTTGTAGTATGTGATTGCGGTTTCCTTCTATTAGGCTATGATGGGCTCAGGTGATAGAGACTCCTGAGGCCAATAAAACGGAGGTGTTGAGTAGTGGGACTTCTAGGGGGTTAAGGTGGATGCCTGTTGGGGGTCAGCACCCACCTAATTCGGGTGTTGGGGCAAGGCTTGAGTGGTAAAATGCTCAGAAAAATCCGGTGAAGAATAAGACTTCAGAAATAATGAAAAGGATTATTCCGTAGCGAAGGCCTTTTTGGACGGTTGGAGTGTGATGTCCTTGAAAAGTACTTTCTCGAATAATATCTCGTCATCATTGATATATTGTGAGTATGTTTGTTGTTAGGCCAAGTGTTAATAGGATTATTGAGTTGAAGTGGAATCATATAATTAAGCCAGAGGTTATTAATAGGGCTGATAGAGCTCCTGTTAGGGGTCAGGGACTTGGGTTAACTATGTGGTAAGCATGGGTTTGGTGTGTCATTATGTGTTGTCATGCAAGTAAAGGCTGACTAGAAGAGTAAATACGTATGCTTGAATCATGGCTACTGCAAATTCAAGAATTGTAAGTAGTACTAGAATAATAAATGTGATTAGGGCTATTGTAGTACTGATGTTTATTAGTGCAAGTGTAGCTCCTCCAATTAGGTGAATTAGCAGGTGTCCTGCAGTAATATTGGCTGTTAATCGTACGGCTAAGGCGATTGGTTGAATAAAGAGACTAATAGTTTCAATGACAACTAGTATGGGAATTAGTGGAGTTGGAGTTCCTTGTGGAAGAAAGTGAGCAAGTGATGCTTTAGTTTTATTGCGGAAGCCTGTAGCCACGGCTCCTGCTCACAGAGGGATAGCTATGCCTAGATTTATTGATAATTGTGTGGTTGGTGTAAATGAATGGGGTAGTAGGCCCAGGAGATTTGTGGATCCAATAAATAGAATTAAGGATATAAGTATTAATGTCCATGTTTGCCCCTTGGCATTGTGAATCCCTATTATTTGCTTCGATACAAGTTGAAGTATTCATTGTTGAAGGGAAATAAAACGATTGTTTACTAGACGATTTGATGTTGGAAATAGTAGGCTAGGGAATATAACGATAAGAGTTGCGAGTGGGAGGCCTAAAATTATTGGGGTAATAAAAGAGGCAAATAAATTTTCGTTCATTTTGTTTCTCAAGGGGTATCTTGTTTTTGTGTCTTAGTTAATGTCAGTTCTGGGTTAAAATGGAAATTGTGTTTTGAAATTTTTAGTTGAAAAATAATGAAGAGAGCTAGAAATATTGATAGAATTATTATAAGTCATGTGGATGTGTCTAGTTGTGGCATTTCATTAAGGAGAGTATTGTGCTCTCAGTCTCTAGCTTAAAAGGCTAGTGCTATTTTAGCTTCTTAATGATTTTATAATATTGATGCAGATCATTTTTCGAAATAATTTAAAGGAACTAGCTCAAGAACGATAGGTATGAAGCTGTGATTTGATCCGCAAATTTCAGAGCATTGCCCATAATATAGGCCTGGTCGAGTTGACATAAGAGTTGTTTGGTTCAGGCGGCCTGGGATTGCGTCCGTTTTTAGTCCTAAAGAGGGTACGGCTCAAGAGTGCAGTACGTCTTCAGAGGAGACTAATACCCGGATTGTTATCTCTATTGGTAGAACAACTCGGTTGTCTACCTCTAGTAGTCGTAGTTCTCCGGGTTTTAATTCTGATGTTGGAATTATGTAGGAGTCAAAGCTTAAGTCTTCATAGTCTGTATATTCATAACTTCAATATCATTGATGTCCTATAGTTTTTACTGTGAGAGATGGGTTGTTAATCTCGTCTATCATATATAGGATTCGTAAAGATGGAAGAGCGATTAAAATTAGGATAATAGCTGGTAGAATTGTTCAGATTGTCTCTACTTCTTGGGCATCTATTGTACTAGTATGTGTTAACTTTGTCGTTAGCATTAGTGAAATAATATAGAGTACTAACGAGCTAATTAGAAAAACAATTATTAATGTGTGATCATGAAAGTGTAGTAATTCTTCTATAATAGGTGATGTTGCATCTTGGAAACCTAGCTGTATGGGGTAGGCCATATGAGGTGTACGGGGTTTTCACCTGTAACTTAACCTTGACAAAGTTATATAATATTTTACTAACACCTCATTGATTGAGAAAGACATAGTGGTTATGATGTTGGCTTGAAACCAGCTATGGGGGGTTCGATTCCTTCCTTTCTTATTTTAAGTTGATGTATGTGGGTTCTTCAAATGTATGGTATGGTGGAGGGCATCCATTTAATCACTCTAGATTTGTTGTTGTTAGTTCTACGATTGAGACTTCTCGTTTGGATGCAAACGCTTCTCAGATAATAAAAATTATTAATATAACTGCTGTTAAAGAAATGAATGAGCCTATGGATGAGATGGTATTTCATATTGTATACGCGTCTGGGTAATCAGAATAGCGTCGTGGTATGCCGGATAGCCCTAGGAAATGTTGTGGAAAGAAAGTTATGTTTACGCCTACAAATATAATTACAAAGTGAATTTTGGCTCATGTGTCATTGAGGGTATATCCTGAGAATAGTGGGAATCAGTGAACAAACCCTCCTATAATGGCAAATACAGCTCCTATTGATAGTACATAGTGGAAGTGGGCAACTACATAGTATGTGTCATGGAGGACAATATCGAGAGAAGAGTTGGCAAGAACAATCCCGGTTAAGCCTCCAACCGTAAAAAGGAAAATAAAGCCTAAGGCTCACATCATAGCAGGTGATCATTTAATATTACCTCCGTGAAGTGTTGCCAATCAACTAAAGACTTTTACTCCGGTTGGGATAGCAATAATCATGGTAGCTGATGTGAAATAGGCTCGTGTGTCAACATCTATTCCGACTGTAAACATATGGTGAGCTCATACGATAAATCCTAGGAATCCAATTGATATTATAGCCCAGACCATTCCTATATACCCGAATGGTTCTTTTTTTCCTGAGTAATATGTTACGATATGGGAAATTATGCCAAAGCCGGGTAAAATAAGGATATATACTTCAGGATGACCAAAAAATCAGAATAAGTGTTGATATAAAATAGGGTCTCCGCCCCCTGCGGGGTCAAAGAAAGTTGTATTTAAGTTTCGGTCTGTTAATAATATTGTAATTCCGGCTGCTAGTACAGGGAGGGAGAGGAGCAGTAATACAGCAGTGACTAGTACGGATCATACAAATAGAGGAGTTTGGTATTGTGACATAGCAGGGGGTTTTATATTGATAATTGTTGTAATAAAGTTAATGGCCCCTAGAATTGAAGAAACACCTGCCAGGTGTAAAGAAAAAATAGTCAGGTCTACTGAAGCCCCTGCGTGAGCTAGATTACCAGCTAGAGGAGGATATACAGTTCAGCCTGTTCCTGCGCCAGCTTCAACTATAGATGATGCTAGAAGTAGTAGAAGAGGGGGAAGGAGTCAAAAGCTTATGTTGTTTATTCGGGGAAATGCCATGTCTGGGGCACCAATTATTAAGGGAACTAGTCAATTGCCAAATCCTCCAATTATAATTGGCATAACTATAAAGAAAATTATTACGAATGCATGTGCGGTTACGATAACATTATAAATCTGGTCATCTCCGAGCAGGGTACCAGGTTGGCCCAGTTCAGCACGAATTAATAGGCTTAAAGCTGTTCCTACTATGCCTGCTCAAGCACCAAATAACAGATATAGGGTGCCGATATCTTTATGATTAGTTGAAAACAATCAGCGGTTAACGAACATAGGTAGAATGGCTGAGTAAAGCATTAGACTGTAAATCTAAAGACAGAGGTTAATACTCCTCTTTTTACCAAGTCCTGTAGTGAAATTTCACGTTGAATTGCAAATTCAGAGAAGCAGCTTCAAACTCTGCCGGGGCTTCTCCCGCCTTTTTTTTCTTCGCGGCGGGAGAAGTAGATTGAAGCCAGTTGATTAGGGTGTTTAGCTGTTAACTAAAGTTTCGTGGGGGTGGAGCCCACCAATCTAGTAAGGATTTAGCTTAATTAAAGTGGTTGATTTGCATTCAATTGATGTAAGATGTGGTCTTGCAATCCTTATCAGGAGTTAAGTATATTGTACTTGCTTAGGGCTTTGAAGGCTCTTGGTCTAGGCTAACCTAAACTCCTAATCTAGAATTGATAGAATTGGTGTAAGTGGTAGTAGTATGGTAGATAGAACAATTATTGTAGGTAATAGGGTTATTTGTTTTGTAGTGGAGAATTGTCATTTTATTTTTATATTATTTGTGGAGGGAAATATTGTTAGTGCAGTAGAGTATGTGAGTCGTATATAAAAGTATAGATTTAGTAGTGCCGTAATTGCTATGAGGGTGGGTAGGATGAGGCTGTCGTTTTTTATTTCTTGAATAATTATTCATTTTGGTATAAATCCTGATAGTGGGGGGAGTCCTCCTATTGATAGGAGGGTAATGAGGATTAGGACAGTTATTACGGGTATTTTATTCCAGGTGTGTGATAGTGATAGTGTAGTGGTAGTTGAATTGGCCATAAATAGTGAGAATATGGTAGAAGTTATGATAATATAAATGATTAAGTTTAGTAGAGTTATTGTGGGATTATATGGTAGAACTGCTGTTATTCAGCCTATGTGGGCAATTGATGAGTATGCTATAATTTTTCGTAGTTGGGTTTGGTTTAGTCCTCCTCAGCCTCCGATTATGATTGATAAAATAGAAATGGTCAAGATTATGTTTAGGTTAATTGATGGGAAGATTTGGTAGAGAACAGATATGGGTGCTAATTTTTGTCATGTAAGTAGGATTAGGCCTGATGATAAGGGAATTCCTTGTGTTACTTCTGGAACTCAGAAGTGGAATGGGGCTATTCCTAGTTTTATGGTGAGAGCCATTGTTATGAGTATAGACGCTACTGGGTTAAATAGTTTTATCACAGTTCATTGGCCTGAGAATATTAGGTTAATAATAACGGCTATTATTAGTAATATAGAGGCTGTTGATTGGGTTAGAAAATATTTGGTTGATGCTTCTGTGGCTCGTGGATTATGCTTTTTTATTATGATGGGGATGATGGCGAGTATGTTTATTTCAAATCCAATTCAGACAAGTAGTCAATGAGAGCTAATTATAACAATAATAGTACCTAGTATTATTGTTGATAGGATAAGAATAAAGATGATTGGGTTTATTAGTACGGGAAGGGTATAAACCAACATTTTCGGGGTATGGGCCCGATAGCTTAATTAGCTGACCTTACTATTAGAATTTGGTGTATCTGGGAGCACAAAGAGTTTTGGATTCTTGGGAGTAGGTTCAATTCCTATAGTTCTAGAAATAAGAGGGTTTAAACCTCTATTATTTACTCTATCAAAGTAACTCTTTTGTCAGACATATTTCTATGTTTGTGGGGGGATGCTTGATATAAAAATGGGTAGTGATACATGTCATATGCATAGGGCTAGTGTAGGGGATAAAAATTTTCATAGCAAATGTATTAGTTGGTCATAGCGAAATCGAGGGTAGGATGCTCGGATTCATAGGAAGGAGATTGTTAATAGTAGGGATTTAATGGTGAAATTAATTGTGTAAAGTTCTGGTAGGATTGGGTTGTGAGACGCTCCTAAGAATAAAATTGTTGTGAAAATATTTATCATAATAATATTTGCGTATTCTGCTATGAAAAATAGGGCAAATGGTCCTGCTGCATACTCTACGTTAAATCCGGAGACTAGTTCTGATTCACCTTCGGTGAGGTCGAATGGAGCTCGGTTTGTTTCTGCTAGTGTTGAGATAAATCATATCATTGCTAGGGGTCATGCTGGGAAAATAAGTCATACTTGTTCTTGTGTAATGATTAAAGTGGATAGTGTGAAGGATCCATTTATTAGGAGAACTGATAGTAGGATAATTGCTAGTGTTACTTCATATGAGATTGTTTGTGCTACTGCCCGTAGGGCTCCAATTAGTGCGTATTTGGAATTAGAGGCTCAGCCTGATCAGAGAATGGAATACACGGCTAGGCTTGATATCGCTAATATAAACAGGACTCCTAGGTTTATATTAATAAGAGGATATGGTATGGGTAGGGGAATTCATATGGTTAGAGCTAGGCTTAAGGCTAGGATAGGGGCTAAAATAAATATTGAGATTGAAGATGTGGCAGGTCGTAGTGGTTCTTTAATAAAAAGTTTGATGGCGTCTGCAATAGGTTGGAGTAGGCCATAGGGGCCTACAACGTTTGGGCCTTTGCGAAATTGTATATATCCTAGGACTTTTCGCTCTACTAGTGTGAGGAATGCCACGGCTAAGAGAATAGGGATAATTAGTATTAAAATATTAATTATGAACATTTTTGTTAAGGAGATGGATTTGAATCTCGTATATC